TGCCACATCACTTATTCTACAGGATCTTACGGAGCCTGTTCATGCATGACATAATTAGGACATGATCATAGAAAAAATTCTCCTCAAGCGAACCGGCCTATCCTATGCTACATAGGGGGATTTACGTGGTGGTTGGATGCGGAGACACGTTTGGTTGTGAATTTCAACGTGGCGGATAAAATAATATATCAGCATGGCCCAATCAATAGTTCAAGTCACACACTCCCATAATCCATCCATCCTCTCTTCGGAGAATCCACTTCAACTATTCTTATCAAATAAGAACTAAACTACTTCGGAGTTGAAGAGAAGTATCAAAAAACATGTCTTATTTTTTCAATAATACATATTTGTAGCAATGAAATACTATTGTTCCTTCCCGATAGGATATATCAGAAATTACAAATATCTATGATCTGTTTTCTCTATAAAATAAAGCTATAACTATAAAGGACCTGAAATACCTTGCTTACGTATCATTGGGAAGTGCATTAACATAAATACGGCAGTAAGAAGAGGCAATACAAAAGTGTGTAAACTATAAAAACGAGTCAAGGTAGATTGACCCACACTAGCACTTCCACGTAATAACTCTACCAAAGGAGATCCTATTATAGGAATAGCGTCAGGCACGCCTGTCACAATTTTTACTGCCCAATAACCAATTTGGTCCCGAGGTAAGGAATAACCAGTTACACCAAAAGATGCAGTCAATACAGCCAGAACCACACCTGTAACCCAAGTTAATTCGCGGGGTTTTTTAAACCCACCTGTAAGATACACACGAAATACGTGCAGAATCATCATTAGAACCATCATACTTGCTGACCATCGATGAACTGATCGAATTAACCAACCAAAGTTAGCTTCAGTCATTATGTATTGAACAGAGGAAAAGGCCTCCGTAACAGTTGGACGATAGTAAAAAGTCATAGCAAAACCCGTAGCTACTTGTACTAAAAAACAAGTAAGCGTGATTCCTCCTAGACAATAAAATATGTTGACATGAGGAGGAACATATTTACTAGTTATATCATCTGCAATCGCTTGAATCTCGAGACGTTCCTCGAACCAATCATATACTTTATTGAGATAGGGAATCCGAGAGGACCCCCCCCCCCGAGAACCGTATATGAGAATTTCATCTCGTACGGCTCAAACAGAAACACACAAATACCGATTTTGACGGATATGCAATAGAAAGTTCAAAACTTCTTAGCTGCTCGATGCAATTTGTGCCAAAGATAGGAAGTAAAAAAAATCCGAAATCTCTTCTTTGTGATACTAATGCCAAAAATATCAAGTTAGCTCGTACACCTTTCTTTTTCTTTATATTGATATTGATCGTTCCAGGCCTCTTGAATCTTCTCTTTCCTATTTTTGTTTGTTTTTGTTATTTAATTTGTTGTTTTTTGTGCGTAATGCGGGTCGACTTTTGTTTTACTGTTGATAGGAATTCCCTTGTTAAGACCCTATAAATCAATTAAAACCTCAGATTCATACAAGAACCACGATGATTTAATCCCAAGCTAAATAAAAGGGTTCTTTGAGTAAAAACCATTTGATCATCAATTATTCAATTTCAATGAGTGGATGTAATGACTCAACAAAATCTAGAGAAAGAAGTTGTTCTTCAGATAAAATTAATTTCATAAGTCTAAAGAAAGAAAAATCATTTAATTTAGGAAATACCCATCTGAAATTTTTTTTAGTCCGGTTGCGAGGTCTAAATAATAGGTATGAATCATAGTTAGAATATTTTGTTTTTCTTACTTTTTTCTATAATATTCCGTGTTCCAGATATTAGAATAAATATCCGACGGGGTGGAATCATCTTAATTTAATAGAGATGACAGGGCCGTTCTCTGTATTATCAATAGGATCAATTATAACAAGTCACACGCTCATATTCCGGAAATACCGAAAAAAGAAATACCACAGTCGAACTACCAAAAAGGTCTATAAATCCAAGTTTAAAATAAAATTTTTTTGATTGAAAAACTAGAGGTTCATAGTTCTTATAAACCTAACTCATTGAAATTCCATCCAGTAAAACGGAAGAATTATAAATTTCCAAAATAATAGATAGGAATATTGCAAATAGAGCCATTGCAACTCCCATAAGTGGTGTAGTCCCCCAGCCCGGAGCTACTTTACCATATTCTGAATTCAATGGTTTCAATAAACTCCCTACAGTAGTTTGTCTTGGCCTAGATCTAGAACTACCCTCAACGGTTTGTGTAGCCATAAATCCTATTTAATCATTGGTTGAGATCAGTTGACTTTGTATACTATTCCGTTGTAATTGTAAATAAATAAACGATCTTATCGTAGATCCATTGTGATCTTGAAATTTTCTAAAAATGGAAACAGCAACCTTAGTCGCCATCTTCATATCAGGTTTACTTGTAAGCTTTACGGGGTACGCCTTATATACCGCTTTTGGGCAACCCTCTCAACAACTAAGAGATCCATTCGAGGAACACGGAGACTAGACTTGTTGAAGTAATGAGCCTCTTGATATGAGAGCCCATTACTTCAGTTTCTATAATGAAAAATTATTTCATTATTTTTTAGTCGGAACCTTAGGTGGTTCTCGAAAAAAGATAGCGAAAAAAATTATCCCTAAAGTCGAGACTAAAAGGAATGTATAAACCAATGCTTCCATAGATTCGATCGTGGTTTACAATTATAGCTTTCACATCTATTCATTTGATTGAGTGGGATCATTTACCATAAAAAAAGAGGGGAAAGAATCAACGAAAATAAGTTGATTCAAGTCTCTATTTTTTTCTCGGGTACCCGAGAAAAAAATAGAGATAGAGGATAAAGATACCAGAGCAGTCTTGTATCAAACTACTTGTCTCTTTGTAGTTGGATCTCCAAGTTTTTGGAATGCTCCAAATTCCACTTGAGCATCCAAATCTGGATCAATACCAGCAAAAACATCTCTAAACAAGGTTCTAGCGCCATGCCAAATATGTCCAAAAAAGAAAAGCAAAGCAAACGAAGCATGCCCAAAAGTGAACCAACCCCTTGGACTACTACGAAAAACACCATCAGATTTTAAAGTAGCCCGGTCTAATTCAAAAATTTCGCCTAATTGTGCGCGCCTAGCATATTTTTTCACAGTAGCAGGATCGCTATAATTGACTCCATTGAGTTCGCCACCATAGAACTCAACAGTTACACCTACTTGTTCGACACTATACTTTGATTCTGCCCTTCGAAAAGGAACATCTGCCCGAACAATTCCATCTCCATCTACTAAAACTACCGGGAATGTTTCAAAAAAAGTAGGCATACGACGTACAAAAAGCTCGCGCCCTTCTTTATCTCTAAAGACGGGATGTCCTAACCATCCAACAGCTATTCCATCCCCGCTATCCATTGAGCCCGCTCTGAATAATCCCCCTTTTGCCGGATTATTACCAATGTAATCATAAAAAGCTAATTTTTCGGGAATTTTAGACCAAGCTTCCGATAAACTTAGATTTTCAGCTAGTCCGGCACCAACTCTTCGATATATCTCTTGCTGGAAGTATCCCTGATCCCACTGATAACGAGTGGGACCAAATAACTCGATTGGGGTTGTTGCTGAACCATACCACATAGTTCCAGCAACAACAAAAGCTGCAAAAAAAACAGCAGCGATACTACTAGAAAGTACAGTTTCAATATTGCCCATACGTAATCCTTTGTAGAGACGTTGAGGCGGACGGACACTAAGATGGAATAGGCCTGCCAATATGCCCAGTGTACCTGCTGCAATATGATGAGAGGCGATTCCGCCGGGAACAAAAGGATCAAAACCTTCCGCGCCCCACGCTGGACTTACAGATTGTACTTTTCCAGTTAGTCCATAAGGATCAGACACCCATATTCCAGGACCATATAAGCCTGTTACATGAAATGCGCCAAAGCCAAAGCAAGCCACTCCTGAAAGAAATAAATGAATTCCAAAGATTTTGGGCAAATCCAAAGAAGGTTTTCCTGTACGTTCATCACAGAATATTTCTAAGTCCCAATACACCCAATGCCAGATGGCCGCTAAAAAACACAAGCCAGAAAACACAATATGTGCTCCGGCCACGCCTTCATAGCTCCAAATACCCGAATTCGTTACAGTTCCTCCTGAAATACTCCAACCACCCCATGAATTGGTTATTCCTAAACGAGTCATGAAGGGTATAACGAACATACCTTGTCTCCACATTGGATCAAGAACAGGGTCAGAGGGATCAAAAACCGCCAATTCATATAGAGCCATCGAACCGGCCCAACCGGAAACTAGAGCCGTATGCATTATATGGACAGAAAGCAATCGGCCGGGATCATTCAATACGACAGTATGAACACGATACCAAGGCAAACCCATGGAAATACCCCTTTCTCAAAGAAAAATAGACACTATGTAACTTTATCGCATTGCAATAGACTTCTACTATTTACCTAATCTTTTCAGCGAATTCTGTATGAGAAAAGGTTACTTTTTATTGTATTCCGTTGAAAATAACGGCTGAATTCTGTTCGTAAGAACAAAGAGAAGCAGATCTATTCTATACCCGATAAGTACCAATACGCAATGGGAGCATTAGTCCTATTTTGGGGGAATGAATGTATGGATCCTTTTTATTATTCGAACGATCTATCTCTTCATTAAGATTTTTATTTCTTAATTCTATCTTTCTCTAAAAACCTTCGAAGAAGACAATAAACTCATTCTTACGTTTCCATATTAAAGTGAAGTATAGTACTTAAATTTTTTCTTTAATTTAATGCCCATTGGTGTTCCAAAAGTACCTTTTCGGAGTCCTGGAGAGGAAGATGCAGTTTGGGTTGACGTATAGTGCGACTTGTCAGACATATTGGGTCATATGGAATTTCCCCATTTTCTCCCCCGATCGAGATATCCTCTGTTTCGCCCAAGAAATATTGTATTGATTGAAGAATCAATCATGCGTAGCATGAAGTTAAATTAGATTAATTTCGATTGAGGAGCAATATTCTTAATTAGAAGAATTTATGGTTAACTTGGACTAAAAAAATGGAGTATCCAGGCTCTGCTCATAAAATACCAAATGGGTAAAATACCAAATGGGTAATAGTAATATATGTAGAATTACCGCTTGTAGCTATGCATAGAAGATTCTTCTATTTTATTTATTTAATTAGAGAAGCACTCTTAAACTGCCATGTCAACCATTATAATAAATACATTGAATAGTTTTTTGGAGACATGAAACGAATTGAAAAAAAAACTCGTAGCAAAAAGAAGTGGTACTGAGATCATTTGTCCTATATGTACAACTAGAATTCGGATAGATCTTTCCCCGGAGTAGAACATGAACCTAAAAGAATTCAAAGGGCCCATTCAGGAACAAGAAAATGACATCGTGATTTAAATCTCGACGAAACAATACATCAATGAGAGGTTAATTAAATAAGTTCAGTAAATTCTTTTTTTTTTTTTTAGGGAAGGGAAGGGGTAACTTTCTTTTTTTAATGGAAGAAAAAACCCCTTCATTAGAAAAAAAAGAATCTCTTAAAAAAAAGAGAGATAGGATTGGAATCGACACATTGATTCTTTATTTTCGCAATTTTTTTGAACCGTATGCATCCAAAGATGCACGTACGGTTCAAAAGGGATATAATTTTGTCCTAATCAACCGACTTTATCGAGAAAGATTACTTTTTTTAGGACAAGAAGTTGATAGCGAGATCTCAAATCAACTTGTTGGTCTCATGGTATATCTCAGTATAGAAGATGATACTAAGGATCTTTATTTGTTTATAAATTCCCCTGGTGGATGGGTAATACCAGGAATCGCTATTTATGATACTATGCAATTTGTTTCGCCCGATGTACATACAATATGCATGGGATTAGCCGCTTCAATGGGATCCTTCATTCTGGTCGGAGGGGAAATTACCAAACGTCTAGCATTCCCCCATGCTTGGCGCCAATGAGTTTTTATTAAAAAAAAAAAGAAGAAGAAGACTATGCCTTCGCCATATTGAATATGAATAATAGGTAATAATAGCATGGCACTTCGAGTTCGATATGAACAAACTATTATTGTTTTTTCTAACACGATATTTTCTATCGAGATAGTAGTATGAAAAAAGGTTATTTCCGACTTGATCTTCTATGTCGGGAGTGCATTTCAGCGTCACAAACCGTTTTCTTCCACACCAGAAGCCTTTTTCTGATATTTCTCTTACGAAGAAAAGAGTACGAAAAAAAAAAAGAAACTTTGGGATTGCTAAATCACAGACGAGATAAATATAGAAAGCAACAGAACCATCATAGTATTTTTTTTTACATTACAATATGAATGAAAGGAAGGGTGGTAAATGGATCATTCAACAATCTAGATCAGATGGATTCCTTTTTTTTTTCTTCGATAAAATAGAAGGGGGAAAAGGAAATTCCATTGCAGAGCCGTATGCAATGCACAAAAGGTGCCTGTACGGTCCGTCGTTCAATTCTATTTTTTTCTTGTTTTTTTTAGTCCTTACTTTAATCCAATTCTTCAAGATAGAAGAACCGTTCATGCATGATGTTAGATCAATATTATCAGGGTTATGATTCACCAACCTGCTAGTTCTTTTTATGAGGCACAAGCAGGGGAATTTATCTTGGAAGCGGAAGAACTACTCAGACTTCGCGAAACCCTCACAAAGGTTTATGTACAAAGAACAGGTAACCCTTTATGGGTTATATCCGAAGACATGGAGAGAGATGTTTTTATGTCAGCAACAGAAGCCCAAGCTCATGGCATTGTTGATCTTGTAGCGGTCGAAAATGAAACTATTGGGGATTTCGCCTAAATATATGATTCCCTCCATAATTCTATTTTTTCGTGATTTGATATTGAATGTAAATAATTCATAATCATCAATAAATCAGGTTAAGATCGATCTAAACCAACCTATTTTATTATATATATGTATGATATGCCGACAATTAAACAACTTATTAGAAACACAAGACAGCCAATACGAAATATCACGAAATCCCCCGCACTTAGGGGGTGCCCTCAACGACGGGGAACATGTACTCGGGTGTATGTGCGACTCGTTTAGATCATGAGTTCAAACAAAATAAATACAGCAATTTTTCAAGTACCAATCACCAGTACCAAGGAATAAAGATAGATAGGATGGAAAAACTTACTATCTATAAAGCTAAAGATTCATCATCTACCTATATTTTTGTGTATTAAATTTATGGTTCCCATTGGTGCAAATCCAATCACCTCAGTTTGAGATGAGAAGTAATTCCCCATTGGTAGCAAATAGTTATCTATTAAGCGGAGGAAAGAGTACTATAAAGAAGCAAAAAGGTTATGCTCCTATTCTTGAAAGAACGGACTAACAAGGTCAGCTACCTAGCTAACTTTCATAATTAAATGCCGTCACTGTATGGATAACCCTTTTGTGAAAAGAACTATTACTGATTGGTAGAGCTAAACTAAGGAGTGTGAACTATACAAGTTCACAATAACATTTGGTTAAATGAAAGAAAAGGCTCCGGTGTATAGAGAGGACCTCACCGTTTACGAAGTAACCATAGAAACGATGGAACCCACTATTTTTTTTTTTTTTTCGCTAGAATTTATTCTTTCCGGGTAAAATACCCGGAAAGAATAAAAAATCGTGGTTGGGAAGGTCATAGTAGCAAAAGCCATTGGAATTTATATTTTATATATCGGAATAATCCGTTTTGGTATTAATTAACGAGAGGGGGGATAAGAGGATGACTGAAAGAAAAGAAATCAATTAGTTATTCATTAAAGTTTAATTTGATTCAATGACCAGAGTTAGACGAGGATATATAGCTCGGAGACGTCGAACAAAAATTCGTTTATTTGCATCAACCTTTATAGGGGCCCATTCAAGACTTACCCGAACTGCTACTCAACAGAAAATGAGAGCTTTGGTTTCCTCTCATCGGGATAGGGGCAGACAAAAGAGGGACTTTCGTCGTTTGTGGATTACTCGAATAAATGCAGCAGCTCGTGAGAATATGGTATTCTATAGTTATAGTAAATTCATACACAATCTGTATAAGAAGCAATTGCTTCTTAATCGTAAAATACTTGCGCAAATAGCTATATCAAATAAGAATTGTCTTTACATGATTTCCAATAAGATTAGCAAATAAAAGAGATTAAAAAGTCATATATCATATATATTTAAATAGCGAAAACAGAATAGAATTCCCCGGAGAATGGACTCCGGGAAGATAGAATAAAAATGAATTTAAGAAATTAAAAAGAAATTAAGATAAGTAGTGGGAATGAACGAATATCTTTCAAAAAAAAAGATTTCTTCTTTCCCTATTTGTTGTTTCTTATAACACAACAATCAAATCTGGATTCGAGGTTTTTCGAGCAAAACATCAATCTGAGCTTGAGTTCCGCTTGGAGTTTTGAATCAATAGGAAGAGTATATCTAAGAGTATATCTATTTATTTCGGGTTCTGGGACCAGCCGTTCTAGGGATCGACTCAGCTTTCTCAAACTGTTTTTCATTATTAAGAAAAGGTAACAAAGATAAAATACGAGCTTGTTTTATAGCAATAGTAATTAATCGTTGTTGTTTCAAGGTCAATCTATTCACCCGTCTAGATAATATTTTTCCTTGTTCACTAATAAATCGACTAATTAAACTCATGTTTCTATAATCAATTTGATCCCCCGATTCAATTGGGGGAAAACGCCTACGAAAAGATCGCTTGGATTTGCGAAAAGGTTGCTTGGATTTATCCATGGTTTATTCCTTATCTCTAAATTTCTATTTCTTTATTCATTTCAGATCTGACCGAAATGAGTTTTCTTTTTTTATTTGTATATTATATATTTATATACATATATATGTTAAGTTTTTCTTTTTCCTGTTCCTTTGAAAAATAATACAATACATATGTTCCATTCGATCTATTTCTTTATTTCCCCATGAATCGTATGCTTGCGACAATAACGACAAAACTTTCTCAAGTCTAATCGACTGGGTGTATTGTGTCGATTCTTTTGAGTAATATATCTAGAAATGCCCGGCAATTTCTTATTGACACCATTTTGGGCACAACTGGTACACTCCAAAATAACTCTAACTCGGACATCTTTACCCTTAGCCATGAACCTCCTTTAAATTTTTGATCGACTTAATTCTTCTATTTTCGACCCGAATCTAAATCTAAGAAGACGAAAACAACAAAAAAGAAAATATATATATATAAATATAAATAAAAGTTACTAACTAGTTAATTCCAATTAATACTAATAGAAATTAATAGAATATAATAATTTTATGTGAGTAATACAATTTTTTCTAATTATCAATTATTCTTTCCAGTATTTCATTTAAGTATCCTTTTTTCTATGCTATGATTTCGTGGAATTTTTTACCCTATACAGGAACCTCTTTTCCATTTCTGTTCTCCAAAATAAAATAGGATTTTAAACTATAATTAAAAAAAGGGGAATGACAAAGCATCGGGGAATAAACGATTAATTTCTATCAATAGACCCGCTAAAGACCCAAACCATAGAGTAGTTAGCACGGGTGCTGTGGAGAGATATGTTTTTATATCCCGCATTGAAAATCCTCCTTCTTTATTGTAATACATATATGGTCAGATGCTGTAGTTCAAGATCATTTGTCTTTTTTGTACGGAATTCCTAACAAAAATAAATATCTACAATGAGCAGTAGATGAGGTTTTCCTATCCCTGTCCCTAAAAAAGAAAGGGGTACCCCTTTCTTTTTTCTTAAGCATTCTAATAAATATGCATTCTTTTTTTATCAGATGTATATAATTTTTGATTATTTATTATATGAAACCAAAAAGAAGAAATGACAAGAAAATTTTATATGGATACAGAAAAAAATAACGATATGGAAAACAAGACATGGATTTTGTACAATGACATTGTACAATAATTTTAAAAGGGATGTAGCGCAGCTTGGTAGCGCGTTTGTTTTGGGTACAA